AGAGCTGCATAGCTCAACAACATCATACTTACGTGCATCATTAACCAATGGGATTGTAGAGCAGGCACTAATATTGTGGATTGATGCATTTTAGTTAAAAGACCCGAAGTGGCAAAGCCTTGGGTTAAAATAGCGCTTGGGGCGGTTATTGTACTGAAATAATTCTTATAGTTTATAAAATATGGAACTATATGAATAAGAGAGAAACTCCATGAAAGGAACATTAATGATTCATATAAATCACTTAATGGTACATGTCCTGAATAAATCCAACGAGTAACTAATAATCCTGTTATACAGAAAAAAGTAGCTATCATGCCTTTTTTTGACGAATCACATAGTCCTACAATTTCATAGACCAAGGTCATCAGATGAGTAGGAATCACAATTGAAATGATCGAAAAAGATATGTGAGTTAATATATGTTCTAAAGTTGCAAATATCATAAACAATCATTTTTTGTTTTTATAGTTATAAAAAAGGGAAAGGGAACCCTTCCTTAATTACCGAATGTAAATATGGGATCGAATTAAAGGATCCGTTGTGTCCTTTCTAGTTTTAGAGGATGCCGCCACTCGGACTCGAACCGAGATGCTCTAGCACTGCTTCCTAAGAACAGCGTGTCTACCGATTTCACCATGGCGGCTTATTCGAAGTAATACTAACCTATGCATATTCAATCGTCGATATTGAGAGAATTACAATAGATTATTATTGAATCAATCGAAGAATAGCCCTTCAAGTCAATATTTGAAGGTTCAATAATTGTTACTAGCTTACCTTAGAGTTTAGTAATACTGAATCGATGGGGAAAATGGCAATCCCCATCTCGCAAATCATATAAAAATGTACTCTACTCACTATATTGAACCTTGTATCTTTGAACCTTGTATCTTGCGCCTAATAACGCTCTTCCTATATTTTAAAACAAAACACAAATAGTGCCATTTATAGGTATAGGACCCAGTATACGATACAGAATCATTAACTTATCCAACCATTGATTCATGTTGATTTAGATCATTTGAAGGGTTTCTTATCACATTATTATTTATTCTTTGCTTTTTTATTTTATTTTTTTTTGTCGTACAAAAAAACCTTTTGAATAACCGGTAGAAATGGATTTAGCTAAAGAAAAAGCTTTTACCGCTGCCCAATATCCCTTTCTCCTCCAAAAATTTCTACGAATATGCTTTTTTGATATAGAAGTACGTTTTTTTGGAACCGCCATGCAAAAAAACAAGTTATTAACTTTTTTAAGTTGAATGTGAAAGACATGTATTGCTCAATATAGATCATTAATTCTTTCTATTCATATATCTATTATTTAGTTTATAGATGTTCTTCATAACATACAAATACGCGCATATAGCATATAATTATTGCTAGGGACCAAAACTAAAGTTGGAGAATAAAAAGAAAGGAGATACGATTCGCTAAGTATAACTCTCATAGAAAAAAAATATAACTCTTTTTTTTCTTTTTGAAGTGTTCATTATCATTATTATTGCATACAATGACAATGTCAGAAGAAAGAAAATTGTACGGATTGCTTCATATCTCCATTCCTTGGGATCGATGGTATCAACTACCGATGAAATTGACTCCCGCTGATAAATAAGATAAAAAAGAAAAATCAAAGAAAAGGTTCCAATTCCTATCTCGGTCTATAAAAAAAAATATAGCATATATAACGTACATATACCTACCGCCGTGATACATTTAATAACAATAGCCAGAAATTCATTACATTACCTAAATGAGATAAAACAATAAGATTTTCTCTATCAATTGATCAAATTAAAGCATAGCGTCCCCACGATTCAAACAAGACTTTTGTTCCATGATCCATTACTTGAACTTGATTAAGGCAATTTAAGTAACCTCTTACTTCACCTTCTTACTTCACCTATACGGGTGGTTACAAGTATCATAGAATTTCCCACAAGTTCCGGTGGAAGCCAATCAATCAGTTTAAAATGAAATTTAAATTAGTTAATGATTTCGGATAAAGATCTTGTTGGGTCGAGTTATTTGTGGATCTCATGATCCATATTAAAAGCTAATAACTACTTAACCCCTAGTATTAACCAATAATTTGCTTAATTATATAAATATAATTTGACCAATTCAATTGTAACTCCTTGGGTTAAATTTGAAATAGTCGGGGAAGAGCGAGATTAATAAAAAAGAATATTCTTTCTTTTACGTATCCTTGTTTTGCTTTGTGTTTCAAAAATAAATAATAACTGATGATGAATATGAATTGGAAACAATAATTAATATAATTAATTAGAAGAAAATAGAATAAAAAGTTTTGATTTAATTTTATTATTATGGAACGCACATATCAATATGCATGGATTATACCCTTCGTTCCGCTTCTAGTTACTATATTAATAGGATTGGGACTCCTGCTTATTCCGACAGCAACAAAAAATATTCGTCGTATATGGACTTTTCCCGCTGTTTTTTTATTAAGTATAGTTATGCTCTTTTC